TTAATTAATTCATTTTTTTTTCTGTCAAAATTTTCACTTTCATCCAAAAATTGACTCCAGTTTTTTATCTTGTTCTCCTTGCAAAAGAATTGATTTCTATGCACATTATTTTGATTCTTTAAATTGAAAGAAATTAGAATTCTCAATTCTCTACGACGTCTAGACGATAAAATTTTTTCAGGAACAAGCAAATCAGAATGATTTTTGTCTCTAGTTAGAGTTTTTATTTTATGTCTTGGAATGGATTTATCAAAAAGATTCTTAGCAACATTTTGGTATATTTGATTACTTTGGTACTTACTTTTATGAACCAATGAAATACCTATGATTTGATACATAAAAAACTGTCCGTCATTTTTTACAGATAGACGGGCAGGTTCCATAATTAATATTCCCTTTTTCGTTAATTGTGTAAGATTTAAACGTCTCCTCATTATATCCAGATTCATTTCTTTCCTTTGAATATAGGATATAGTAATTTTTCTTACATTTATGAGGCTAACCAGGAGACCATATATCTGGATATTATTCATCATTTTTTGATTCAATTGATTCAAACGTCCAGTCCATCTTAATTGCAAAGGAAAATCTCCTTTGAGTAATATTTTGAGTTTTTCGATCGATTCTAAAAAAGATTCTTCAATATTGTTTTGATTCTTTAATTCAAAATATTGTTTTGAATTGAATGGGCTCAAATTTAAAAAATCCTCATCCTCCTCTTGCTTTCCCTTGATATTTTGATTTTCACTAAAATTTATATTTAAATTAAAAAGAAGTAAGTTGCTTGGGATAAACCAAGGTTTCTCTTTATATTTATGATAAAGTATCACAAACTCTGGAAATAAAAAATTTTTCTTATTTGATATGAGGCGATTTAAAATGAATAATTTTTCATTCATTCCCATCCAATCAAAAGACATTCCCATCCAATAATTTTTGTAATTGATTTCGAAATTTGAATCAATCGGAAGATAAAAAAGACCATTATTATGAATTTTATCCCTTATTTGGATTTGGTCCTTATTAGGTTCAACCTGAATATTTGTATTCAATTTACAACCCAAATATTTTCTATCTTTCTTTTTTTCCATATATATAATATCACTTTTTCCTAAAGAATTCTTGATATAAATGTTTTTGAGTATGTTAACAATTTTTTCTTTATTTCTGGTGGGATTTTCTTGCTTCTTGTTTGTTTCTAATGATGATCTATAAATATAGGACTTCTTCTCAGTTTCAGAATGAATATATTTATATGATAAACGATCATATCTATAGTTTTTTTGAAAATTATCTTCTTTATTTGATAATAAATAGACTTTCGAATTTTGTTTTTTTTTGTAATCAAAAAATGGGTCTTTTTCATAGAAATACCATTTCTTTAGATCCTTATTTTGAGATATCTGGCATTGATTTTTTCCATTTCGCCATGGGACTAATCTAGACCATGTAATCTGAGATAAATCGTAGTGATAATGACCTCTTAACCAGTTTTTCCATGGATTCATTACATAATTTGGAAGTTTCTTATGTCTTACTTCGGAATCAAATATTCCTTGTCTTCCAAAAAAATCCTTTATTTCATTCTTAAGAAAAAAAGACGGTCCATTATACTGAATAATAGATCTTAACTTATTGAAGTGAATAACCCGGGTTTGTGATAATTTGAAAAATACATATTTTTGTGACAAGTAAGAGAAATCAAAAAAAATATGTGACTTCCGCTTACTATTTCTAAGATTATCAAAAGCCTTTTTTATAGTCATAGTCGAAATCAAGTCAATTTTATTTTGTTTTGTTTTATTAATCTTTTCTTGATTTGTTTCGTTATTGTCAATGTATTTCTCAATAATTTTTTTTGTTGATTCCATAAAAAGTTGTAGAGCGATTCTGCGCATATTAATGATACATAGAAAGATATCTATGTATATTTTTTCAATGAAAAATTGAACGATTAATTCAATCTTTTTTATTTTTAATATTTTCAAAATTTTTGGGTGTGATTCTCCATTATTCTTTTTATTCTTTTTTTTTTTCGGCGTTACTTTTTTTTTATTTTTTTTTATTATTTCTAATTGATTTATGATTGTGTTTCTTCTATCAATTCGATGTTTTCTTTCTTCTTCTGCCTGTGAATAATTTGTCAAACCTGTAGATCTATTTTGACTAAGCGATTCATGAATTATCTGATTGCTGATTATAGAATCCTTTTCTATTTCAGTTTTATTTGATTCATATATTTCTCTCTGTATAAAGAATGGAATTTTATTTCCTTTTAAAATTAAAAGTTCTTTTATTATTTGTTTTACAAATAAAAAGGCTTTTGCTTCTTTTTTTTTTATTTTTTTTAAAGCTCTTCGAACTCTAAATTTAAATTTTCTTATTTCGACTTTATAGTCTATATCTTTAAAAATGGGTTCAAAAAAAGAAGGTGTTTTTCGCGGAGGACCAAAAGGATATTCCGTTTCCATTCCCAAAACTGTTAAAAAACAAGAATCAA